TGCATAAAAGTATTTGTACCAAAGAATAATCCTAGAATCTCGTCTGTTTTCTGGATTTGGAAAAGTACTGATTTTCAAGAACGCGAATCTTATGATATGTTGGGAATCTCTTATGATAATCATCCACGCCTTAAACGTATCTTGATGCCTGAAAGTTGGATAGGCTGGCCCTTACGTAAGGACTATATTACCCCAAATTTCTATGAAATACAAGATGCTCATTGAATGATAAGGAAACTAATGTTCACTTATACGACACAACTCCAGATTTCATTCAAGTCAAGGAATATTTTTACGTTCTGTTCTAGATGAAACAGAGTAACTGGACTCTAATTCGTATTATGGATAGGCCTAAAAAAGGCTTCATTGCTATTCCCGAATTTGGAAAAGATCATATCTATTTTGTATGAGCAGAAACAAAAAGATGAATCAAAAGAGTTCTGCACCATGAACTTTGTACCGCGCACATCACTTAGACAGACCTCGGAAAGTAACGTAAGCAAGAATGAAGAAATAGAATAATATAAAAGAAAAAGCGAAATGCCAAAATAAAAAGGGATTTCATTTTATTTGTACTGTGTCTGAAATGTATCCTGTCTATTCCTATCCTTCAACCCCTCTATACTTTTTTTAAGTTTTTTTAAAATAAAACTTTTTTATTTTTTTTTTTTTTTGATATATATATGAAGACTTAACACTCTTTTTGAGTGAGAGAAAGCACAATATGAACAAACAAGAAAGAAAAAAGAAACAAAAAAAAGGGAACATAATCCCACTTTAGTTCTTTACCATAACCATACATATATTTTTTACCCATTTCTAAAAATGGAGGTATATATCTATACGCTAGATGAATAAGTATGTATCATACTCTTGACTATTAACGAATATATATCCTGATCTGTCTCGATTAATTTGTATGAATATCTATCCGATATATTATTCATGTGTCAGGAACCAGATTTGAACTGGTGACACGAGGATTTTCAGTCCTCTGCTCTACCAACTGAGCTATCCCGACCATTTCCCGTGCATCATCCTAGTAGAGTACTTGTATCTATGTCAATTAAAGGGACTAAATCTAAATAAAGTAAAGTATTCAAAAATTTTATCTAATACTAATAAATGTAAGGATAATGATATGGACTGTGAATGATTCAATAATAGAGATTCCTTGCCCATATATGTTCATTTGTACAGGTATCGTATCTATCCAAATTGGGATAAGATCCAAAGATTTCTCTTCGGATCCGTTTGTGAAAGAGTAGAGTGAATGAGAAAGAAAGATAGTGAATTTTGTTTGAACCACTGATGAAAAAAAGAGGATAAATAGTTAGGAAGTAAAATGGGAAGTAAAATGGACTTTTTGTTGGGGATAGAGGGACTTGAACCCTCACGATTTCTAAAGTCGACGGATTTTCCTCTTACTATAAATTTCATTGTTGTCGGTATTGACATGTAGAACGGGACTCTCTCTTTATTCTCGTCCGATTAATCAGTTTTTCAAAAGATCTATCAAACTCTGGAATGAATGATTTGATCACTGAATATTCGATTCTTCCTTCAACTTCGATTGGAATGGATTCACAATAACTCTGAATTTTTTCTTTCATATTCATATATATATATATATATTCGATAGATTCAGGTCGTGATTAATCGTTTGATATGTTAGTATGTATACGTACGTATTAGATATATAGGGCCGTCCTTTCTGTAATTTCGATAGAGGAATTCCGGCTACCAACACAACGTAGTCAACTCCATTCGTTAGAACAGCTTCCATTGAGTCTCTGCACCTATCCTTTTTTTATTCTAGTTTTATAAACCCTTGTTTTCTCAAAATAAAGATTTGGCTCAGGATTGCCCATTTTTAATTCCAGGGTTTCTCTGAATTTGGAAGTTACCACTTAGTAGGTTTCCATACCAAGGCTCAATCCAATCAAGTCCGTAGCGTCTACCAATTTCGCCATATCCCCTTTTGATTTGAGACCAAGATCCGGTTGGAATTCCACCCATCTTTTTCATTTATTTTGGAACCGTTGAATTCATTAGATAATGAATGATTCCCATATCGAAAAAGTATATGCTATTTGATTTTTTTGGCGATGCTCTATCAGTTTATTTCTATTGGATAAACCTTGTTTCAATCAGAAATGATTCTATCATTGATGTATCCGCAATTCAATATGGATAGATATATCCCATATATATATGTTTCTCCCTCCCTTTTTTTTACAGTGCGATTTGGAATACTGGAACGGTCGATATTCATTCTTCTTTTTTTTTCGTCCTATCTCTTCCTTTTCCGAATGAAACCAGAAGAATGTCTCATTCTAATTTGTATTGTATCTTTATCCTTATCTTATCTTTTCTTAGGACCGATCCGCTCGCTATACGCTATAATTATTGCTATAACTGCTTTACTTTAAGAAAAAGAAAAGAAATAAATAAATTTTCTATTAAGAAATAATATGATAGAATGAAAATTCTACTAATTAGTCATATATTTCTATTAGAAAAATATCTATTAGAAAAATAGAATTCTATTTAGTCATATCTAGTTCTATATTATTAGTTATATTAGTTATAACTAATAATATAGATATAATGATATAGATATAACAATAGAACTATGAACTATATAGTTCATATTAAATTAATAGCTAATAGCCCTAAGCTAAGATCCAGCAGTTTCCTGAATTCCTATACACTATTTCTATTTGTTATACTATTTCTATTTCTGTTATGTGAGCCCGCTTAGCTCAGAGGTTAGAGCATCGCATTTGTAATGCGATGGTCATCGGTTCGATTCCGATAGCCGGCTTTTTTTTCTCTATCGATTTTTCCATGATTGATAATCTCCCCTTTTCTCAAAATGTTGGATCACCGATCTATTATGTCGTGGTAACTTGTAACTATGAATAAAAAATGGATTGGAGCAATTAGATCTCTACAGAACAAATCATAAAACGGAGCCTCAACTTCCTATATATACATATACAAAAAATCCGGATATTAATAGAATTCATTTCATTCTACTTTGTAATACTTCAGTAAATTTAGCTTTGCTTTGTTTATCCTTTAGTTCAGTCTTAATTTAAGATTTATTCTGTAAAATGAAATTTCAATAAAATAAAAAAGGAGTCTTTATGTCTCGTTATCGAGGACCTCGTTTCAAAAAAATACGCCGTCTGGGGACTTTACCAGGACTAACTAGTAAAAGACCTAAATCCGGAAGTGATCTTAAAACCCAATTGCGTTCTGGGAAAAGATCGCAATATCGTATTCGTCTAGAAGAAAAACAGAAATTGCGTTTTCATTATGGTCTGACGGAGCGACAATTAGTTAGATATGTACATATCGCTGGAAAAGCCAAAGGGTCAACAGGTCAGGTTTTACTACAACTACTTGAGATGCGTTTGGATAACATCCTTTTTCGATTGGGTATGGCTTCGACCATTCCTGGAGCTAGGCAATTAGTTAACCATAGACATATTTTAGTTAATGGTCGTATAGTGGATATACCAAGTTATCGTTGCAAACCCCGAGATATTATTACTACGAAGGATAAACAAAGATCGAAAGCTCTGATTCAAAATTATATTGCTTCACCCCCCCCCGAGGAATTGCCAAAACATTTGACTATTGACTCATTCCAATATAAAGGATTAGTAAATCAAATAATAGATAGTAAATGGATCGGTTTGAAAATAAATGAGTTGTTAGTCGTAGAATATTATTCCCGCCAGACTTGAACCTAACGAAAATAACAAAGAAAGATTCAGAAAATTTTGCCCTCTTTTCGACGAAGTAAATAGATCTAAGGGCCTTGATCCGCATTTTTCTCATTCACGTATTACAAATAGATCGGCAGTAGGATTTTTTTTTCTTTTTTGCTCTTTCCGATATTTGTATTTTACGTACCGCAGTAATGTAATTAGGAATATAGAATTTCTGGAATAGAGAATTTCGATCAAATAAAAGTCTTATTTTATTGCTGGAACTGGAATAATGGTATCAGTTGTTATTTGATTTGATACATTGTGGTCGGTCACGTTGGTGAATTAACAGAAACGGAAAGAGAGGGATTCGAACCCTCGGTAAACAAAAGCCTACATAGCAGTTCCAATGCTACGCCTTGAACCACTCGGCCATCTCTCCTACATAATCTTATTATTGACCAGAAACCGAGTGAATAGCGAGTCATTCATATTATTGCAGTACAGGTATGACCGATCAATGGTTCCATAGGAATAATTCCTTTCAAATTTCCTATTTCTCAACACCAACTTCTCTCATCAGCTACCCCATGGATCTATTACAAATTCATGAATCGCCCCATGGATTTTTATTTCCATTGTATGGCATGACGTATACACGTCATGTAAACAAAACGGATGGTTACTCCACTCTATTTTATCATGGAATAATTATTCTTTTTCCTCTTTGGATCATAACCAAATCAAAACTTCTAGAGTTATCAAAATCCGTAGTAAAAGAAAGTCCTTGGTTATTCAACTTAGATGAAATCTTAGATGAAATAGTAATAGTTCCGTTCATTGGTATACTACGAAATTGTAATGAAATCCAATCTGATTCAAATATTTCATATCTCTCCTTGTCCAAACAAAATGGGACAATTTGAGCGGAAGGTCCACATTTTTAGAATTAGTCTGTTTTATGTTATTTCGTATTGTACAATTCCTTTGTTTGTGGGATCATTTTCCCCGAAGGGTAATGAAAAGAATTCTAATTATAGATTATAGAAAGGATTGCTAATTATGCCTAGATCTCGGATAAATGCAAATTTTATTGATAAGACCTCTTCAATTGTAGCCAATATTCTATTACGAATAATTCCGACAACTTCAGGAGAAAAAAAGGCATTTACCTATTACAGAGATGGTGCGATTTGATTCTTTTTTCTTCTTTTTTTAGACTTCAGTATTATGAGAAAGATACGTGATTCGGGATAGAAAGAACCAAATTATTGAAAT